ACCGGTCATGTTCCTTGGATTATTTACAAGTGGTATTCAAGCTCTTATTTTTGCAACTTTAGCTGCGGCTTATATAGGCGAATCCATGGAGGGGCATCATTAACGAATTTTTTTTTACATAGCCTTTTTTATCTTAGTCTAAGGCAATCTATGTCTTGTTCAAGATAATCTACTTATACTTAGTGAACAGAAATATACACATAAATAGAAATAAAGGGTTTCTAACGATCTAAAGGAATAGTAAAAAAAAAAAAGGAAAGAGATCTAAAAGATCTTTTTCCTAAATCATCTTTTTCCTAGAATTCCTTTGAATCATTTATACCTTCTTCCAATCACTTTTTTTATTGGCTTGATTATTTTGTTCATTCAATTCCAATTTTAGGAGTCATAATCTGAATAAGATAAGAGTTGTTTCCAACGTGTGGTTAAAAAAAGGGGTTCTTTCTAGAGAGATAGAGTGATTTCCATTTCAATCGGTTTGATTCAATTCAATGATTGACTAAGAAAAAATATTAATAAAAAAAAAAAAATAATAATAAAAAACAGTACAAGAAAACAAAGACTTATATTTCTATGCAATGATTCAGGCTAATGAAAATGAATTTGTCCATTTAGATTGATTGTATCCATGTGGGATAATGATAAGGAAGGGAAGAATTCAAAAAAAAATCAGATTAAAAAAAATGGATTGTTTAGAAGAGTTAAATCAAACTAAGTCGATGGAATATATAAATAATGGAATAATGGCTATAAGCCAACTTTCTTTTTGTGAATGTTTCAACATAAAAAAATGATTTTAGAATCCGATTGAATTTAAGATATGAATAGTTGGTTTACGTTATGGAAGAAAGACGTGTATATGCAATATTAAGTATTAACTATTTATATAGTTAGATATGAGTTAAAAGAGATATCTAAAAGATATATCTAATCTGCCCTGGAGATTTAGATAGGGATTTCAATAAAAGTCCCCCCTTTTCGTTTTTAACTGTGAATTCCATATTGAATAATTTAATAAAGAGATTAAATCAAGAAAAAGAATGAAGAGTTCGAAATTTATTGGTTGATTGTGATTGTATCATTAACCATTTTTTTTTTTGGTCCGAGGAACTTATCATGAATCCATTGATTTCTGCCGCTTCCGTTATTGCTGCTGGGTTGGCTGTTGGGCTTGCTTCTATTGGACCTGGGGTTGGTCAAGGTACGGCCGCGGGGCAAGCTGTAGAAGGTATCGCAAGACAACCCGAGGCAGAGGGAAAAATACGAGGTACTTTATTGCTTAGTCTGGCTTTTATGGAAGCTTTAACAATTTATGGATTAGTTGTAGCCTTAGCACTTTTATTTGCGAATCCTTTTGTTTAATCCTATAAACGAAACGTATTCTTTTTTCCCTTGTACTTGCTGCTTGTTTTGTTGAATTATATCAAGATTTCATTCCTACAATTTTTTTTTATTTGGACAATAACCTACTGCGGGAAGGACTGATTTGAGGATGAGGAATTACTATACTAATTCGCTTTCTTCCTTCCCCCTTCTTAGTCCAATCGAACCCCCCTTTTTTTCACTTTTTTTGCAAGAGAATGTTGCAACAGTATATATTATTAACACGTTAACACGCGATATTAACACGCGACCCGGTACCGAATTCGAAACTCAATTTTAATAAGAACAATACTTAGTAGAGATTTCCAATTGAAAAAAATGCATTTCTAATAGAATCTAATAGAAATAGAAAAAAAAATAGATAATTAGTCTGTCTATAGTTTATAAGAAAAGAGGAGATCATATGAAAAATGTAACCGATTCTTTCGTTTTCCTGGGTCACTGGCCATCCGCCGGGAGTTTCGGGTTTAATACCGATATTTTCGCAACAAATCCAATAAATCTAAGCGTAGTCCTTGGTGTATTGATTTTTTTTGGAAAGGGGGTGTGTGCGGGTTGTTTATTTCAAGAATAGGCTGAATTGAACCAGCTGCGTTTTTTTTTTCGTTTTTAACTAGGAAAGAAAAGGGGCATGATCCCACGAATTACTTCTGAAATAATTTGAAAATTATCTTTAAGAACCATAGCAGTTCGTGATTCATGGGTAAATATACTTTGATTCTCTCTCAACCAATAACCGGGGGACCATTGATATGGTTAAAGCTAAACTGTTTGAAGTCTAGACGCAGCAAGGTACTCTTTCTACTACTCTAGTTAATACAACAATAATAAAAAATGGGCTCAAAGTTAATAGTTAGAAATTTTTTTCGGTATAGAACACTCATGTCGAAAAAAGGATTTGACCTTTTTTTTTTGAAAAATGAGTATTTCACTCATTCTTATCCAATGCTAAGTCGATAACCTATGTATTAAAGTTAATTCTTTGGATTTGAAAAAAAAAACAACTTTACTGACAATTACTTGTTTGATCAGAAGAGTCCTCCAAATATTTCGGTCTCGGATTAGTGATTAGTTTCAATATATATATATATTTTTGAATAGGAATTATGAATAGAGA